AGCATAAGCCAGAAAACACAATATGTGCTCCCGCTACACCTTCGTAACTCCAAATACCTGGATTCGTTACAGTCCCCCCTGTGATACTCCAACCGCCCCATGAATTGGTTATTCCTAAACGAGTCATGAAGGGTATAACGAACATACCCTGTCTCCACATTGGATCAAGAACAGGATCAGAAGGATCAAAAACTGCTAATTCATACAGAGCCATCGAACCGGCCCAACCAGCAACCAGAGCTGTATGCATTATATGAACAGAAAGCAACCGACCGGGATCATTCAATACAACGGTATGAACACGATACCAAGGCAAACCCATGGAAATACCCCTTATATCAAAGATAAATGGACACTACGTAACTTTATTGCATTGGAAAAGACTATAATATAACTATCCTATGGACCACTCTTGTTGAGTCGATTATTTCCGAACAAGGGTTTCTATTCTGTTGGTAATAATGGAACAATTCTGTTCGTAGGAACAAAAAGAAGCAGATTTATTCTATACTCGATAAGTACCAATACGCAATGGGGGAGTTGATCCCATTTTCTATGAGCGAATGAGTCCATACTTATTTATCATTAGAAAGACCTATTCGTAATAATTTGAGTTTATTCATTCTGTCTTTCTTTAGGAATTTTTAGAATCTATGGATAAAATAAATACGATAAAAACCAATATGAATATTATAAAGACAATAAAAAAAATTGTTACGTTTCCACCTCAAAGTGAAATATAGTATTTAATTCTTTCTTTCATTTAATGCCTCTTGGTGTTCCAAAAGTTATATTCCGAAATCCTGGAGAGCCAATTACATCTTGGATTGACATATAGTGCGACTTGTCAGATCTATTGGGTCATATGGTATTTCCCCGTTCTCTCCCCCGATCGAGATATCCCCCGTTTCGCCCAAGAAAGATAAATTGAATCATCAAAAATTTGGAGCGTGAAGTGCAATTAGATCCATTTTTGAAGGGATTCATCTTACTATTATCAATTAGAATAATTTATGGTTGGCTTGGTTGGACTAAAAAAATGAAGTATCCAGGCTCCGTTTAGAAAAAACCCAATTGGATTGGTAAGATATCTACGATTGCTATTCATATTTTTCTTTGTAAAGAGATCCTAATTGTCAAGCAAAGTTATCTCAACTATAATAAATACTTGTATAAAATGAATTGAAAAAAAAAAAAGAAATACAAAAATAAATGGTAATGGGAGCATTTGTCCTATATGTACAAATCCAAATCGGGCGGATCTTTACCCGGAGTAGAGCATAAACCTAAAAAGATGAAAAAGACCCATTCAGGAACAAGAAAATACCATCGCGGTTTGGATTAAATCTCGATGAAAGAATACATCAATGAGAAGTTAATTCGATAAGTTTAATGACCCTTTCTTATAACTTCGAATTTTATAATGGAAAATCGAAAATATAAAAAAGGAGTAAAAACTCGTCTTTATTGAAAAATCGAAGAAAAGCCCTTTCGTTAGAAATAAGAAAGAACCTTTCTAGAAAAAAAGAAAGAGGACTGGAATCTATACATTGATTCACAATTTTTTTGAACCGTATGCATCAAAAGGCGCATGTACGGTTCCTAAGGGCTACAATTTTACCCTAATCAACCGACTTTATCGAGAAAGAGTACTTTTTTTAGGCCAAGGGATTAATACTCCGCTTGCGAATCAACTTATTAGTCTTATGATATATCTCAGTATGGAGGATGAGACCAAAGAGCTGTATTTGTTTGTAAACTCTCCTGGGGGCTGGGTAATACCTGGGATCGCCATTTATGATACTATGCAATTTGTGCGACCAGATATCCATACAATATGCATAGGATTAGCTGCTTCAATGGGATCTTTTATCCTGGTCGGAGGACAAATTACCAAACGTATAGCATTCCCTCACGCTTGGCGCCAATGGGGTTTTTATTTGAGAGAAAAAAGAAGACTATGCCTTCGCCATATGAATACTAAGTAATAATAGCATGGCACTTCGAATTCGATATGAGAAATTTTTGTATTGTTTTTTTTTTCAAAACATTAGATTCTGTATCGAGAGAGTAGTATGAGATAAGGGGTATTTCCGATTTGCTCTTATCTATCGGGAGTTCAGTTCAGCGTCACAAACTTTTTTGTTTTCATGCCGGAGAGTTCTTAACAATATTTATGTTATGAAAGAGTACGAAAAAAAAAATATTTTTTCCTTATTTGATCGGATTAAAAAGAAACTTTGGGATTGCTGAATCACAGACAAAAAAAAGAAAAAATAACCATATAAAGCAACGGAGCCATCATAGTATTTTTGAACTACTCCGAAAGGAAGGATGGCAATTTGATTATTTACCCATCTGAGTCTGATAGATTCTATTTTTCTCTTTCTTCAATATAAAGGAGAGGGGTCAATTTTCTTGTAGAGCCGTATGCACAAAAGATGCCTGTACGGTTGTTCAATTCTATATTTTTGCTTTTCTATTCTTTATCTTTCTTTTCTCTTTGCTTTATCATGCGAGATAGAAGAAGCTTTTATTTTGTTATATCATCAGGGTAATGATACATGAACCTGCTTGTGGTTTTTATATGGCACAAGTAGGCGAATTTGTCGTGGAAGCGGGAGAACTGCTGAAACTGCGTGAAACCCTCACAAAGGTTTATGCAGAAAGAACGGGCAAACCCTTCTGGGTTGTATCCGAAGATATGGAAAGAGATATTTTTATGTCAGCAACAGAAGCCGAAGCTTATGGAATTGTTGATTTTGTAGCTGTAGCGGTTGACGACAAAACACAGCAACTTTACGCAAATCTAAATCTGTGATTTGAGATTTTATCTTCGAATTGAATATTCTATTAAATAGAAGTAATTCACCATCGTTCGGTTAGGATCAATCTAAACCAACCCATCATATTATGTATACGATTCAACATGCCAACTATTAAACAACTTATTAGAAATACAAGACAGCCAATCAGAAATGTCACAAAATCCCCCGCTCTTCGGGGGTGCCCTCAGCGTCGAGGAACATGTACTAGGGTGTATGTGCGACTCGTTTAGATCATGAGCTGGCACAAAAGCAAGAAAACTACTTTTACAGTATCAATGATCAGTACCGATGAATGGGATAGGATGGAAAAAGGAACTCCATCCATTATTCAAAAAAAACTCTACCATATCTCCCTATTGTGTATGAAGTTTATGGTTTCCGTTGGTGTAAATCCAATCACCTGAATTTAACATGATAAGAAATTCTCCATTGGTAACAAATGGTTATCCATTAAGCGGAGGAAATCTTATTTAAAAAGCATAAAACATAAAGATTAGGTAGGCTCCCAATCTGGCAAGAACGGACTAAGAGGGTCAGCTACCCAGCAAACTTTCATAATTAAATACCGTTACTGTATAGGTAGATCTGATTGTGAAAGACCTATTACTGGATAATTCATGGGTAGAGCCAAAGCGTGTGAACTATACAAGTTCCCAATAATATCAATTAGTTGATTAACTATTAAATTAAAGTATAAAGTAAAGGCTCCGGTGTATAGAGAAGACCTTACCGTTTAAGAAGTAACCATAGAAACGAAGGAACCCACAATTTCTTTTTTTATTTATTTTATTTACTATATTTTTGATACCTAGAAAAATAAAATTTCTTATTTCTGTCTTATTTCGCAGTGAAATACCTAAAAAAAATAAAAAATCGTGGTCGGGAAGGTTAGAGTAGCCAAAGCCATTGGAATTTTGATTTTATACATTGGAAAAATCCGTTTTGTTATTAATAGACTAGAAAGGGGAAAAGAATAACTGAAAGAAAGGCAATCAATTAGTTATTCGTCAAAGTTTCATTTATTCAATGACCAGAATTAAACGGGGATATATAGCTCGGAGACGTAGAACAAAAATTCGGTTATTTGCATCAAGTTTTCGAGGGGCTCATTCAAGGCTTACTAGAACTATTACTCAACAGAAAATAAGAGCTTTAGTTTCGGCTCATCGGGATAGGGATAGGAAAAAGAGAGATTTTCGTCGTTTGTGGATCACTAGGATAAACGCAGTAATTCGCGAAAGGGGAGTATCCTATAGTTATAGTAGATTAATACACGATCTGTACAAGAGACAGTTGCTTCTTAACCGTAAAATACTTGCACAAATAGCTATATTAAATAGGAATTGTCTTTATATGATTTCGAACGAAATCATAAAGGAAGTAGATTGGAAAGAATCCACCAGAATAATTTAAATTGAGTTACCCGGAGAATGAACTCCGGGAAGGTAGAGTATAAATTAGTATGAGAAAATATGCTAAAGTAGTCAAAATGAATGAACACGTTCAATTCAATAAAAACAGATTTCTTTTTTTCCGATTCATTTTTTTCTTACGACACGATACTCAAATCTAGATTCACTCAAATCTAGATTCTTGTAATTATGATTCAAGTGAAGAAAAAGTAAGCCTATTTATTTCGAGCTTTAAAACCAGTAGTTCTAGCGGTCGACTCGGTTCTTTCAAATTGTTTCTCATTATTGAGAAAAGGTAACAAAGATAAAATACGAGCTTGTTTTATAGCAAGAGTAATTAATCGTTGTTGTTTCAAGGTCAATCTATTCACACGTCTTGATAATATTTTTCCTTGTTCACTAATAAATCGACTAATTAAACTCATGTTTCTATAATCAATTCGATCCCCCGATTGAATCGGGGGCAAACGCCTACGAAAAGATCGCTTAAATTTAAGAAAAGGTCGCTTGGATTTATACATGGTTTGTTTGTTTAATTTATTCCTTATCCCTAAAATCCTATAAAATCCTATTTTGGGTGGATTTAAAATGAATTAGAATTAATAAATAGGATTTGTTTATTTTCTATTTAAATATGTTATATATAATGTCATTTTTTCCCCTTCCTTGAAAGGGTAAGACACAGGTACTTGGTTCGCTCTATTTCTTTATCTCCCCATGAATCGTATGTTTGTAACAATAGGGACAGAATTTTTTCAATTCAAATCGATTAGGTGTATTGTGCCGGTTCTTTTGAGTAATATATCTGGAAATACCTCTTGATACCTTATCAACACTGTTTCGGACACAACTAGTACATTCCAAAATCACCGTTACTCGGACATCTTTCCCCTTGGCCATGAACCTCCTTTGGATTTTTGATTTACTCAACTCTTCTATTTTCGATTAAAAACGAAGAAAGGATAAAATAGAAATTACTAACTTGAAATCCAATTCTAAAAGTCAAAGATTAAAATCAAGAAAATAGAAAATAAAGTAATAGTAAAGCAAAGTCATAGTACAATACAACGATTTTTCTAAAGTATATTTCAAATTGAAGTAAAGTATATTTCAAATTGAAGTAATCATTTAAGTATCTTATCTTGTATAATACTCTTGCCCTAGACCACCATTTTCTATTCTACCCCCATTCCTCTATGATTAATATTCAGTTAATTCGAACTTGAGCCCGAATGTTGAATCCACTTTTTTTATTCTTTCTCTTTCCTCCCTTATTCTAAAAAGGGAAAAAAGAGAAAAGAGGGAGAGAGGGATTCATCACCAATATTTGATTGGATCTCTAATTTTCTTCATTCCTTACCATGACAATAACTAGAATGAAAAAAAGGGGAATGTCAACGCATCCGGGAAAAAACGATTAATCTCTATCAATAGACCTGCTAAAGCCCCGAACCATAGCGTACTTAGTACTGGTGCCACAGAGAGATATGTTTTTAGATCTCGCATTGAAAAACCTCCTTCTTTTGTATTATTTGTTGGAATAGATAATACATATATGATCAGATGCATATGTAGTTAAGGGCTGCTTAGAGTTGGACACAGAATTCCTAATTCAAATTGAAATGTACAAGGATTCGGGAAATAAGATTTTCCTTTTCTTAAAACAAAAAAACAAAAAAAAAAATACATCCCCTTCTTTCTTACCGAGAATTTCCGAAAAAGACTAATTTATTTTTACGACGGGTTCTGTATTTATATATTTTGTATATAATTGTATAGAAGTTTTTTTATATAATCTATAAGAGAAGTCTTTTCCCTTTACTATTATATGTTAAATGAGACCAAAAAGACGAAATGAGCAGAAATTTGTATATATCAATGGAGGAAATAACCATGTGGAAAACAAGACAGGAATTCTCTACAATTACACTGTGGAACAATTGAAGGGATGTGGCGCAGCTTGGTAGCGCGTTTGTTTTGGGTACAAAATGTCACGGGTTCAAATCCTGTCATCCCTACCTATTACTGCTCCTTTGAGCAGTAACGAGGGATCAATTGAGATCGCTTCAAATTGGACATAATCTTTAATTTTTATCATGCTATTCTAGTATATGCATACAAAATGTATTGGGGTTATGAAAAGAATCCTTTTGTTTACAGTCTTATCTAGTCTGATAAGAAAGCGCTCTTAGTTCAGTTCGGTAGAACGTGGGTCTCCAAAACCCGATGTCGTAGGTTCAAATCCTACAGAGCGTGATTTTTTTTCTTCTTAGATCGAATTAGAATAAACTAGATCCATTCAGTAACTTTCACAACAATCGAAATTTGACCTCCTGTGCCTGTGAATTAAAGAAAGGAGGAGGTCAATCAAAAATAAATGTTAATTAATCAAATACAAATAAATGTTAATTAATCAAAGGTCCAACTGATCACCACGCCTATATTGTAAATATGCAGTTACGAATAATCCAGCCAAAGTAATAGGAATTAGACCTAACACGATTCCAAATAGAAAAACTTCAATCATTTTTATTTGTTTGAAAGGAGAAAAAAAAAGAGGTAATATCGATACCTAAATATTAATCCGAATTGACATGAATCTCAATGACAATGAACAAGAATTGACAATTGGTAACGTAAGTAAATATAGAATACACGTAATCCCACAGAAGGATTTCTTTTTATGAATTGTTCATTTTAAATATTAAATTTAAATAAGCCGTATCTTGCTCAGACCAATAAATAGAGCTGAGGTTATAGTTAAGGCCGCTAATAGAAAACCGAAATAACTAGTTATAGTAAGCATGAAGAGGCTAAATTAAATGAAATATGTTCTTTTTATACATATGTTTAAAAAGCACTTACCTAAGTTTTTAATTTTTAAAAATTAAATAGGAGGGTAGACAAAAATATCAATTTCAATTGAAAGAAGAAGTTGAATGAAAAGTTTTTGATTCAGCTATTGTTATAGGCAGACAGCACTAACAAAGATAAAGTGCCAGACATATAAAAGAAATTGATTCATCATCTGTAACATCTATCCATCCCGCAATTCCAATCAACCGATTCATTGAGTAACTCTTGGGTAAACTATTAAACTAATAAGAGCTGTATCGTCTAACTTCATTCAAAAAAGAAACTTGAATTTTTATAGAATCAAAATAGAAATGATTTTATAATTTGATCATTTCTTTGATCATTTCTTAGATTCTGGTGAATTGTATCGAATCCATTTTTGATTTTAAAGCGACCAGTTACCT